TTTTATTCAAATCCAAAAATTCCCCCTTTTTATACATAACATAGGTTGTCGATTCGACATTGGATAATATAATATATAATAAAGGGCAAGGCGCCCCTTATTTATTCTAATAAATAGTTCAAATCATTTTATCGATATGAGTGTTCTATATCGGAAAAATTATCAACTATTCTTTTTTAAACCATTTCGTTATTAACGTAGTGGTAGAAAGAGTACCATGTTGTGCCCGGACTTCAAACAGTTTAGCTTTAACCATGTTAATGGTCTCACATTATTGGTTGGTTGATAGAGAATCAAAGTTGACTTACCAATGAATAACGAAATGCTATGGTTCTTACATATGGTTTATGAATTTACTCAGAAGGAATTCGTCGAGATTGTGCACTTTTTCCTATTTATCCTATAAAAATATATAATAACATAAATAAAGTGCAGTCGGTTAGATCCAACCTATTCATGAAATATACAACTCGCACACACTCCCTTTCCAAAAAAAATCAATACACCAAGCACTACACTTAGATTTATTGGATTTGTTGCTAAAATATCGGTATTAAACCCGAAACTCCCGGCGGATGGCCAGTGGCCTAAGGAAACGAAAGAATCGGTTACATTTTTCATATACTCTCCTCTTATAGATAGGACTAAGAAAGAACAGAGTTCTTTTTGTATCACTTGACTCGCCCTTTTTTTATCGATTTCATTTTCTTAATTTCCCATTTTTTTTTTATGGGAGTAGATTAAATTTCTTTATTGAATTTGAGATTGAGAATTACAAAATTTCTTATTTTTTTTTTTGAAGTAGAAGTATCCGATAAGATACTTATTAAGTTAGGTCCTGAGTCTCGTATCAATTGCAAAATATCTCCTTTCTTCAAACACTTCCTAAAAGAAAAATAAAAATTTAAACTAAGAACGGGAAGGAAGAAAGCGAGTGAATCCACTAATTCCTCATCTTCAAATCACTCCTTCCCGGGGTATTGTCGCAACAAACAAATACATAATTGTAGGAATAAAGTATTGATATAATTCACAGAAGCAAATGGAAACGAGTTAATAAAATAAAAAAAAAAAAAAGTGGGTAACGTACTTTTTTCCATTTTCATTCTAGGATTAAATTAAACAAAAGGATTCGCAAATAAAAGCGCTAATGCCACGACCAGTCCATAAATTGTTAAAGCTTCCATAAAAGCTAGACTAAGTAATAAAGTACCTCGTATTTTTCCTTCTGCTTCTGGTTGTCTCGCAATACCTTCTACGGCTTGGCCTGCAGCAGTACCTTGACCAACTCCAGGTCCAATAGAAGCAAGCCCTACGGCCAATCCAGCAGCAATAACGGAAGCGGCAGAAATCAGTGGATTCATGATGATAGGTTCCTCACACCAAAAAAAAATGGTTAATGATACAATCAACCAATAAATTATTACTTATTTGATCACAAAAATCTATTGAGTCGAAAACTTCGAATAAAATAAAAAAAAATAATGAAATTAATATAGATAGAGATAACCCCTATATAACTAGTATATATCTAATATCACATATACATTTGTTTCTTTCATAACGTAAACCGCTCACATTTTATTTTTATATTGAATCAGATTCGAGAAGAATTCTTCGAAAAGTATACAGGGGCTGTGGCTGGCCTTATAAGCATTCAATATATCTAGTGGTGACCCCCACTAATGCATACGCCATTTTGTAATATCGTCTATCTTTCCTCCTACAACTCTAGTCATATATATATGTATTTATATATATTATGTTCCTCAACTAAGAACCAAATGCATTGCCTCAATTGGGATAAGCTTAAAAATAAAGACTATTTCGAAAACTAATCAATGATGACCCTCTATGGATTCCCCTATATAAGCCGCGGCTAAAGTTGCAAAAATAAGAGCTTGAATACCGCTTGTAAATAATCCAAGAAACATGACAGGTATAGGAACTACTAAAGGTACTAAAGAAACAAGAACAACAACTACTAATTCATCAGCTAATATATTCCCGAAAAGTCGAAAACTAAGAGATAAAGGTTTTGTGAAATCTTCTAGGATGTTAATTGGTAAAAGTATTGGAGTTGGTTGAATGTATTTTCCGAAATAACCCAATCCTTTTTTGGTAAGACCCGCATAAAAATATGCTACTGACGTGAGTAAAGCTAAAGCAACAGTAGTATTTATATCATTTGTGGGGGCGGCTAGCTCCCCATGAGGTAACTGTATGATTTTCCAAGGGAAAAGGGCCCCTGACCAATTTGAAACAAAAATAAATAGGAACATAGTTCCAATAAAGGGAACCCAACGGCCATATTCTTCTCCAATCTGAGTTTTGCTCAAGTCTCGAATAAATTCAAGGACATATTCGAAGAAATTCTGACCGTCGGTCGGAATGGTTTGTGGATTCCGAACGGATATGATGACTGAACCTAATAAGATAGCAATTACGACCCAAGAAGTGATAAGTACTTGGGCATGAATTTGTAAACCTCCTATTTGCCAATATAAATGTTGGCCTACTTCTACACCTGATATATCGTATAACCCTTTGAGTGTTTTAATGGAACATGGTATAACATTCATATTGTCCTCTGACAGAAATCGAACTGAAAAAAAGAATTATTTTGATTCAACCATCTCTTTCTCGACTCATCTACTTTCATCATTAATTATATAGTTAGGATACCAAGAAATCGCATAACATAATTTCAATATCCCATTTTATCTCTTTTTAAAAATGAAAGACAAGAATAGTAACCGATCCAATAAATAAAAATAATTAACTAATCTTATTATTATTATTCTTAATCATAACATAATCAACGACTTCTTATATAGCTAGAACGGCCCTCACAAATTGCGGATACCAATTTGTTAAGAATCAATCGGATTGAAGCTATAGCGTCATCGTTGGCTGGAATCGAAATATCTGCGAGATCTGGGTCACAATTTGTATCGATTAAACAAATCGTCGGAATTCCCAAAATGACACATTCTCGAAGAGCTGTATATTCTTTTTGCTGATCAACGATTATTACAATATCGGGCAATTCAGTCATATATTTGATCCCACCCAGATATGTTTGCAAAGTAGATAATTTTCTCTTCAACATTGCTGCATCTCTTTTAGAGAGACGGTTGAGTTTCCCCATCTTTTGTTCTGCTCTTAAGTCTCTGAACTTATGAAGTCTCGTTTCCGTAGTGGACCAATTCGTTAACATACCGCCGAGCCATTTTCTATTAACATAATGACATCGAGCCCTTATTGCAGCTGATGCTACTAAATCTGCTGCTTTATTTTTGGTACCAACAATTAAGAAGTTTTTTCCTCGACTTGCTGCATCAAAAACTAAATCACAGGCTGCCGATAAAAAACGAGCAGTTCTAGTGAGATTTATAATATGAATACCTTTACGCTTTGCGGAGATGTAAGGGGTCATTCTAGGATTCCATTTCTTAGTACCATGACCAAAATGAACTCCTGCTTCCATCATCTCTTCCAAATGGATGTTCCAATATCTTCTTGTCATCTTTCCCACGCTTTCTTTTTTTTTTTTTTAACAAATAAAAAATTGTTCCTACGGAACCTTCTGCCGGGATTGCCCGTTGATACACAGCCCAAACCATTAATTTTTTTATTACTTAACTTAATTTCTTCATTTTATTTAGTACCCAATCAATAACTAGTAAAGTAAAAAAGAAAAATATATCCTTAAGAATTATGAATTCGCTTAAATGATTTTTCTGGTGTGTCATAGAAATTCCTTGGGGCGCAAGAACAAAAAAATTCTCTATGGTGTAACAAAATATCTCTCATTTCCAACTCGAATAGATTTTTCTTTTTTATTTCCAAATGAATGTTTTTGTCTTGCCTTGAAGGGTGCACTAATTTTTTGAATCCAGTACCGACAGGGATAATCCCCCCCAAAACAACATTTTCTTTCAGACCCTTCAACCAATCAATACGACCCCGTAGAGCAGCTTTTGCCAAAACTCTAGCAGTTTCTTGAAAACTTGCTTCGGATATGAAACTTTGAGTATTCAGAGATGCCCTCGTTATTCCCAAGAAAATTGCCCGATAACAGATTGCTTCGTCTAAAGCACGTCCTGCTCGTTCCGCTCGCAACAATCCGATTAGTTCTCCAGGTAAAAAAACATTAGACATTCCATCTTCTGAAACCAACACTTTTGATGTTACTTGCCATACAATAATCTCTATATGTCTATTATGGATCTGTACCCCCTGGGATCGATAAACCTTTTGGATCTTATTAACCAAAGAAATACGACTTTGGGCTATGGTTAGCTCAGCTCCAATTAGGAATCCCCAAGGAATTTCAAGAACTCTTGATATACGCTCGTTCCAACCTTCAACTCTCCTTTCAAGGTTCATTGATATTGAACCAATCGAACGCACTTCTAAGATTTGTTCCACTTTTGGAAGACCTTGCGTTATGTCACCAGATCGAGATTTTTCATATATAAATGTAACTAATGTATCTCCTTCAGAAAGGGTTTCCCCATAATGTCCATGAACAGTCGCTCCTGGAGTGGCCAAATAAGGCTTAGCTGATCTTATAATTAAAGAGTCAACATGAACAATTAAGATTTGACCAGATTTTTTTATGTGTGGTCCATATTTAAATAGACATATATTTTCACAAATAAATTGTCCAATGCTAATTATTGTGGGTGTCTTTTCACAATAATTGTAATGTAGAAAGCACCAATTCAAATGGGATGGATTCAAAATGATGTTATTGCATGGACTGGGATTATAAATCCTCTTATTTTCATCTATTAAACAGTATTTAAGTACTTGAAGTACTTGGAAAGTCTGTTTAAAATTGTCAAATAGCCAATATTTGTTTAACAAGATCTGATTATGAGTTATTAAATGGTAAGATGAATAAAAGTTCACTATTTTAGGTACTATTGTACCTAAGGGGCCCAACAAACCCCTAATTGGGGTTATGGGATTCGATTCTTTTACCACATTGTTATATTTCGAACCGTTGAATGGACCAACTCCAAAACAATTGAATGATGATAAAATTCTCAAAGATTGGCCCTCCTTATTTCGATTCAACAACGTACCAATAGTTCCTTGATGCTGGGTAACTAATGGAATCTTCACTTTGGAATAAAAAGGATTGATATTGGTGCGATCTAATCTATTATCAGGAATCAATCCCGAACCTGCCGTATCGTACCTTTTTCCGGTATATGAAATAGTAGATTTTACTAATTCAATTCTTATGAAATCACGAATCAGATCATTTGCCCTTACTTCAACAAAGGAAGCATGAACCTCTTCCATAGAACCGTTTTTTTCTTGGTTCCAATTCAATACTAAGCAAGTCCGAACTAATTGAATACTTGTGTGATAAATTCCTCGAATTGACTTTCCATTTCCATAAAGGATATAATTGACAACTCTAAGCTGGACATTTTCTTTTTCCTGCAAGAGATCTTGAGGGAAAAGTTTTGCTAAATTTATCCCATCAGCTATTTCATATGTGACTACGGGTCGAACCAAAACAAAATACTTTTTTTTGATAGGTGTGATCCGTTGGACATAGATCCAATTTTTCGATTTTGTTTTTGATTCTTTAGAATTTTTTTTTTCCGTTCCTGGTGGTATCAAAATGCCACTGTGTCTGGATATCTTATCTGTCTCTCCGGGAAAATGAATATCTCCAGAAAAGATTTTCAGTTCAATACTTTTTTTTTTTCTCTCCACTCGGACTAATCCACCTACTCGGCTTCTTGTATTTGTATTTAAAGCGAGTTGTGTATCTACTCCAATGATACTATTGTTCCGGACCATTATAGACGAAGATCCGGGTAAGATATGCACCTCTTCGGGAATAAAAAAAAACCGATCTACTTTCATTTGGTATTTCGGACTAAATTCTTTTGCTCCTCGATACTCAATCAAATCTTCTTTTTTTACCACCTCCGCGGTCCCATATTTAGTAATTCCCGAACTCTTTCTTCTGTATCGTGGATCATCAAAATAAGCAAGAATACTATTTCTACGTAAAATACCATTTATGGGTATTTCAATAGAAATACCAAAAGAGGGTATTAATTCTTTCTCTCGTTCTTGATCGTATTGTAATGGGATGATAAATTTATTTCTTCGTCTTTTCGCCAAGAAATCAGAATTCTCTTGGAGAATCGAAGGGTATATGAAATTCCAATGACCATTGGATATAATTCGATCAAGTCTTGAATAATCAAGACTTTCCCTATCTTTTTTACGAGTACCAGAAGGATCCAACAATTTATGTCTTACTCGATCCTTAGTGATTGAGAGGTCAGAGCTATATCTTTCGTCGACAGAAAAAGAATGAACATTCGTTTGATCTTGATCCTTGTGAAGCGAAAAAGACACTATACTGGATCTGCACGGACCCCCCGCTAATATCCATAAATGACTTGTTTTTGGTAATAGATGAACATTACTATATGTATATTCAGGTGCGTGGTAGACATCAGTACTCCAGTGCATTTCTCCCTCTGATTCAGAATAAATATGTTTTCGAACCCTCTCTTTAAAATGAAAAGTAGACGTTCCGGCACGAATCTCGGCAATCACTTGTTCAGATTCTACATATTGATCATTTTGAACTAAAATCAAACTTTTTGGTGGAATATTCACACTATGTATAATATCCCGACTCTCAATAATTACATACAAGTTTATAGAACATAGAAAAGCAGGATGCCCATGACGGGTACGTATGGGATGAACCAAATACTCATTGAACTTTATTTTTCCATTAGCAGGAGCTCGTACATGTTCGGCAGTACCGCCTGTGAATACTCCACCCGTATGAAAAGTTCTTAATGTTAGTTGAGTCCCCGGTTCCCCAATTGATTGACCCGCAATAATACCTATGGCTTCCCCCAACTCGACCAGGTCGCCGTGAGTGGGGCTTCTTCCATAACATAATTGACAGATCCAAGATGTATTCCTGCAAGTAAAAGGGGTTCGAATATATATTGGTTGTGCTCGAAGGGTTATGAATCGATTGGCAAGTCCAATCCCAATATCTTGATTTCGAGCGGCAATGCATCGTATCCCCATATATATATCGTCTGCTAATACACGACCAATTAGGGTTTGGGCAAAAATTTTTTCTGTCACCCCGTTTCGAGGACTCACGGAAATAGCTCGGATAGTACCACAATCTGTTCTACGTACAATAATGTGTTGAACTACTTCAACAAGTCTACGCGTGAGATATCCAGCATCTGATGTTCGTACAGCAGTATCCACGACTCCTTTTCGAGCCCCGTAGCAGGAAATTATATATTCTGTCAAAGAAAGTCCTTCGCGTAAATTGCTTTGAATGGGTAAATCAATCATTTGTCCTTGGGGATCCGACATTAATCCTCTCATACCTACTAATTGATGTACCTGAGATGCATTTCCTCGAGCTCCCGAAAAAGACATTAGATGGACTGGATTAGAGGGATCAGTCATCCGAAA